AGAGATTCGTTCGTTCGTTCGTTCGTTCGTTCGTTCGTTCGTTCGTTCGTTCGTTCGTTTTTGGTCGTTCGTTCGTTCATTCATTCGTTCGTTCATTCATTCGTTCGTTCATTCATTCGTTCGTTCATTCATTCGTTCGTTCATTCATTCGTTCGTTCATTCATTCGTTCGTTCATTCGTTCGTTCGTTCGTTCGTTCGTTCGTTTTGTAGGGGGGTTTCTTTTATAATATAGTGGTTTGGTGTTTAAGTAAGTGAACGTAAATGTTTGTTGTTGTTATTTTAATGTAATCTCAGTACTAATGATATGTAAAATGATGTAAAGATATGATTCATGATAGAATATGGTTTATAATTTAGCTGAAACCTACTGGTTTTGTTAAGAAAATCAGAGGAAGTGAAAAAATGAAAAATCATGTCCCACAAGCATTCATTAAACAGTGACATATGCAGTAGCCTGTGGAAGGACCATAACCAGGTGTAAAACAAAGTGCATCAGTGTTGATATGATTCCCCCGATCCTTGAAACCGTCTCATTAATTAACGCCTGAGGGCCAAAATAAGGACGCTACGCATGAGATGCTCAAGTCTTAGATTGTATTCACCCGTTGCACTGGAGGGGCTGCCTGAAGACGTCCAGAAAAAAAAGGGAACCAAAAGTATAAGGATTTCGGGATGTCGCGATCACGGACGAAAATGGTGATATATAGCCAACCAGATGTATTCGTAAAGAGCAAGTTATGAGTATTAACCAGTTTATGGCCCTGACATAGGAACCAGAGGCGCAAAAGAGCAAGTTGTGCTAGGGGTTTAGGGGGAAAGAATGGGCCTGAAGCTAGTAACGCAGGACATTACTTACGCCGGGTTGCTGATTTCACGTGAGGAGCTCGATTAATAAATAACCTGGTCCGACGCTTGTGTGCACTTCGAGAGATTTTGAGTCAGTTTGCACTTAGACCAGGCATAGTGTGTATTCAGGCACTGTCGTACACATCTAGGAGGTTTTATGTATAAGCTTAACAAAGGATGGGTTTAGTACGTTATATGTGAATATTCCTAGGATCATTATCTCGGTTGTTCTCTGGAAGCGGGTGTGGGCGCGTGCGTGTTATGGGGTTGTGGATTTATGGTTCTTGTAGTTGAAGTACAACAACGATGGTTTTTCAAGCCATAAGTCTTGGAGAATAACCAGGCGGGAACTTCTATGACTTATTTTGTTTTTTTGTTAGGGGTATGTTTTGTGTTGGGGGCTTTAGCTGTTGCATCTAATCCTTCTCCTTATTATGGGGTAGTTGGTTTAGTGTTGGCTTCTGTTGCAGGATGTGGGTGGTTATTGAGTTTAGGTGTTTCTTTTGTGTCATTGGTATTGTTTATAGTTTATTTGGGGGGTATGTTAGTGGTTTTTGTTTATTCTGTATCTTTGGCAGCGGATCCTTTTCCAGAGGCTTGGGGGGATTGACGTGTTGTTGGGTACGGTATAAGTTTTATTTTAGTGGTAGTTGTTGGTATGGTTGTTGGAGGGCTTGTTGAGTGTTGAAAGCTTGGGGTGGTTACTGTAGATAGTGGTGGAGTGTTTTCAGTACGGTTAGATTTTAGTGGGGTAGCTATGTTTTATTCGGATGGGGTTGGAATGTTTTTAGTGGCTGGGTGAGGGCTGTTGTTGACTTTATTTGTGGTGTTGGAGTTGGTGCGTGGGTTATCTCGTGGGGCTATTCGGGCGGTTTAGGGTTGGGCAGAGAATAGTTTAGTATAAAATACCAGCTTTGGGAGTTGGAGATAGAGGTTTAAGTCCTCTTTTTCTGATTTAAGTAGAACTCTAAGAAGAGGGGTAGTCTTCAATCTTTGGTTTACAAGACCAATGTTTTTTATAAACTATTAGAGTGTTTAGTAGTTGAGTATTTTGTTTTCTAGGGCACCTATGATGGGGAATAGGATTAGGAGGATGGTGAAGTAGGTGAGAGAGGCTAATTGTCCGATGATGATGAATGGATGTTCTACGGGTTGGCTACCCACTCATGTAAGGATGAAAAGATTAGCGACTAGGGTTCAGAATAGAAGTTGGGATAAAGGTCGGAAGGTTATTGTACGTTGTTTAGATTTATGGAGAAGAGGAGTTAGGAATAGTACTAGTACGGATGCTGCTAGGGCTAGCACTCCTCCTAATTTGTTGGGAATTGAACGTAGAATGGCATATGCAAATAGGAAATATCATTCAGGTTTGATGTGAGGAGGTGTAACTAGGGGGTTGGCTGGCGTGAAATTTTCTGGGTCTCCTAGAAGGTTAGGTGAGAATAGAGCAAGAGTTAGTAATGGAAGGAATATGATGATAAATCCTAGGATATCTTTTAGTGAGAAATAGGGGTGGAATGGAATTTTATCGCAATTTGATACGATTCCTAGTGGATTGTTTGAGCCAGTTTCGTGGAGGAATGTTAGGTGGATTAGGGTGAGTCCTGCAATGATGAATGGTAATAGGAAGTGGAGGGCGAAGAATCGGGTTAGTGTTGGGTTATCAACTGAAAAGCCTCCTCAGGCTCATTCTACTAGGGTTTGGCCAATGTATGGAATTGCTGAGAATAGGTTGGTGATGACTGTTGCCCCTCAGAAGGATATTTGTCCTCATGGTAGGACATATCCTACGAAGGCAGTTGCTATTAGGGTTAGTAGTAGGATGACACCCGTGTTTCATGTTTCTTTGTATAAGTATGAGCCGTAGTAGAATCCTCGTCCAATGTGAAGGTAGATGCAAATGAAGAAAAATGAGGCTCCGTTTGCATGTAGGTTGCGGATTAGTCAACCGTATTGTACGTTTCGGCATGTGTGTGCGACGGATGAAAAGGCTAGGGTTGTGTCTGCGGTATAGTGTATGGCAAGTAGAAGGCCAGTTAGGATTTGTGTTATAAGGCAGATGCCTAGGAGAGATCCAAAGTTTCATCAGGCAGAAATGTTGGGGGGTGTGGGGAGATCAATTAGGGAGTTGTTGAGTATTTTTAGTAGGGGGTGGGATTTTCGGAGGTTTGGGGCCATTGAAAGATAGGGGGTCTATATGATGATAGGATGATGAGAATGGATAGGGCGAATGATCCTAGGTAGGTTTTAATTAATCCGGTGTGGAAGGTGGTTGAGGTTTTGGTTATTATGAGTTGGAGATCGGCAAGTCCTTCTGGGCCTGCTTTTTTATATCATGATAAGTCAATTAGGTGAGAGGCAAATTTTTGTCCGCTGTTTAGGAGGTTTGTAGAGCTAAGGCGGTGGGATAAGGGGTTGAAGTATCCTAGTGTTAGAGAGAAGTTTGTTAAGGTATTTTGTTTTGGTTGGGTTAGGGTGTGTGTTATGTTTGAAAGTTCTAGGGCTATGATAATGCCTAGGATTGTGATGAGGATGGCTGCAGTTTTTGTGATTGTTGGTATGGTTATTGGAGGGGTTTTTGTTGGGATGATGAAGGATGTGATGAGAAGGCCTGCTATAATGCTGCCTAGGGCTAGGCGGGTGATTGGGTTAGTGATTGTTGGGTCATTTTCGTTTATTGGAGTGATTGTTGGTATTCGGGTAAATCCTGTTTGAACTAGTAGTGTTATGCGCATGGTATAGGTTGCGGTGAATGATGTGGCTAAGAGGGTTAGGAGGAGTGCTCAGGTATTTAGGTATGAGGTGTTTATGCTTTCAATGATTAGGTCTTTTGAGTAGAATCCTGCTAAGAATGGGGTTCCTATTAAGGCTAGGTTTCCGATAGTTAGGCAAGATGTGGTTGTGGGGAGTATGTTCTGAAGTCCTCCTATTTTTCGGATATCTTGTTCTCCGTTCAGGTTATGGATGATTGATCCGGAACAAAGGAATAGCATGGCTTTGAAGAAGGCATGGGTTGAAATGTGGAGAAAAGCTAGTTGTGGGAGGTTTAGTCCAATGGTTACTATTATAAGGCCTAATTGGCTGGATGTAGAGAAGGCAATGATTTTTTTAATGTCATTTTGTGTGATTGCGCATGTGGCAGCGAATAGGGTAGATAAGGCTCCTAAGCATAGACATAGTGTGAGAGCGGTGCTGTTGTTAGTGAATATTGGGTGGGTGCGGATGAGCAGGAAAATTCCGGCTACTACTATAGTACTTGAGTGTAGTAGGGCAGAGACTGGGGTTGGACCTTCCATGGCAGCTGGGAGTCATGGGTGGAGGCCAAATTGAGCAGATTTTCCTGTGGCAGCTAGGATGAGGCCTAGTAAGGGAAGGGTTGGGGTTTGAGTTGGGGTAAAGGTTTGTTGAATTTCTCATGTGTTTGAGGTTGAGGCTAGTCATGCTATACTTAAGATAAGGCCAATGTCTCCAATTCGGTTGTAGAGGACAGCTTGGAGGGCGGCTGTGTTAGCATCTGCTCGTCCTTGTCATCAGCCAATTAGTAGGAATGATATGATTCCAACTCCTTCTCAACCGATGAACAGTAAGAATAGGTTGTTAGCAATGGTTAGGGTTAGTATGGCAATTAGAAATATTAGGAGATAGTAGAAGAATTTTGTGATGTAGGGTTCTGTAGCTATATATCAAGTTGCGAATTGAAGAATAGATCATGTTACAAATAGTGCAATGGGAAAGAATATTATGGAGTATTGATCTATTTTTAGGCTGATTGGGATTTTGAAGTTTATGATAAATTTTCATTCTCAGTAAGAGGTAATGCTTTCGGTTCCAGAGTATATAAATAGGGTTATTGGCACTAGGCTAACTATAAAGGCAGTTTTGACAGTGCGGGTGATGGTGATAGGGGAGTTTTGGAATGTTTTTGATAGGAGGGGGAGTAGGATTGGTGTGAGGATGATTGTTAGTGTTAGAGTTATGGAGGTATTTAGCAGTAATGAGGTGTCCATTACTTTTACTTGGATTTGCACCAAGATGAGTGGTTCCTAAGACCATTGGATTGCTATTATCCTTTAAAAGTAAGGGGGCTGAGGTTTTAGACTCAGATGCAAGAGTTAGCAGTTCTTGCTGGTTGAACCTCCCCTCGGCAGGTAAGAAGGGTTTAACTTCTATTTTTAGAATCACAATCTAATGTTTGGGTTAAACTATACTTGCATGAGGGGATTCCTGAGATTAGTTCGGGTTTTAAGATGAGAAGTAAGAGGGGGATGATGTGGAGGGTTATTAGGAGGTGTTCTCGTGTGTTGGAATTTTGGATTGATGCGATATGGGTTGGTAATACTCCTCGTTGGGTTATTAGTAGTATAAATAGGGTGTATGAAGCGGTTAGTAAGGTGGCAATTCCTGTTAAGATAATTGTGAATGTGGATCAGTTGAATAGTGCGATTATAATGGTTAGCTCTGCTATTAGGTTGGTGGTTGGAGGTAGTGCTATATTAGTTAGGTTTGCTAGAAGTCATCATGTGGCTATAAGTGGTAATAGGGGTTGAAGTCCTCGTGTTAGAAGTAGGATTCGGCTGTGCGTGCGTTCGTAATTTGTGTTGGCTAAGCAGAATAGTATTGAGGAGGTTAACCCGTGGGAGATTATGAGGATTATTGCCCCTGAGAATGCTCAGTGAGTTTGGATTATACATGCAGCAATGACTAGTCCTATGTGACTTACAGAGGAATAAGCGATTAGGGATTTTAGGTCAGTTTGGCGGAGGCAAATTGAGCTGGTTATTAGTGCTCCTCATAATGCTAGGGTAAGGAAGGGATAGTGTAGGTTATTTGATAGGGGTGTAATGAATATGGTGAGTCGTATAATGCCATATCCTCCTAATTTCAAAAGGAGTGCGGCGAGTAATATGGATCCAGCGATTGGAGCTTCAACGTGGGCTTTGGGGAGTCAAAGGTGTAAGCCGTATAGGGGGGCTTTTACCATGAATGCTATTAGTAAAGCTAAGCTTGATAGGATGCCGGTTCAGGAGGTAGTGAGGGTGGGATGGGTTAGATTTAGGATTATTAAGTGTAGGGTGCCGGTTTGGGCGTGTAGGTAAAGGATGGTGACTAATAGTGGTAGAGAGCTGATTAGGGTGTAGAATAGTAGATAGATACCAGCGCTTAAGCGTTCTGGTTGGTTTCCTCATCGTGTGATTAAGATTAGGGTTGGAATTAAGGTTGCTTCAAATGAGATGTAGAATAGTATTAGTTCTGTAGTTGAGAAGGCTAGAAGAATGAATGGTTGGATTGTGATGAGGGCTAGGATGAATGTTCGTTTTCGTATAAGGGGTTCGTTTTGTAGGTGGTTTTGGCTTGCTATGATTATGAGTGGTAGTAGTCAGCAGGAAAGGACGAGTAGTGGGGATGAGATTTGGTCAATGCCAGTTCATGGGGTTAGGTTTTTGTATGGGTAGTATGTTGGGGTAAATCATTGAAGGCTTAGGGTGGCGATTAGAAAGCTGTATAGGGTAGTGTTTGTTCATAGGGATTTGGGGGGTGATAGGAGGGTTGTTGGTATTAGTATGATGGTTGGAATGATGATTTTTAGCATTGTAGTAGATTTAGGTTGTGTAGATGGTCAGAGCCATGAGTTCGTGTAGAAGCTACAAGTATTGCCAGGCCTGTACCAGCTTCACAGGCTGAGAATGCTAATATGAGGATGGGTATTAGGGTAAATGATGTTGCTTGATTTTCTACTGGTCAAAGTGATAGGGCAATGTATATTGATAATATTATGCTTTCTAGACATAGTAAGGCGGAGATTAGATGTGTTCGGTGGAAAGCTAGTCCTAGGCTGCTTAAAGTGAAAGCTGAGTAAAAGCTTAAGTGTAAAAGAGACATAAAGAAAGTCATAGGGTCGGACTATGATTTGTTGAGCCGAAATCAACTGTCTTGGTTAGACTAACTTTCTTTGTTTATTCTGCTCATTCTAGCCCTCCTTGTGCTCACTCATAGATTAGTCCGAGTGTAAGTAGAGTGATGATGATGGAGGTTCAGGCTAAAGTTGCGGTAGGGGATGGAAGCTGGGTTGCTCATGGAAGTGGGAGTAAGAGTGCGATTTCTAGATCGAATAGCAGGAATAAGATTGCTACTGAGGAAGAAGCGGATTGAAAATGGGAGTCGGGCTGATCCTAGTGGGTCAAATCCACATTCGTAGGGGGATAGTTTTTCTGAGTCTGGGTTTATTTGAGTGAGTCAGAAGTTTAGAGTAGTTAGGATAATGCTTAGAGTGAGGGATAGAATTAGTATGAATATGATTATGTTTATTGCTCATCTCTGGGGTTGCACCAGATTCTAGAGATTGGAAGTCAATTGTAATTAGTATACTAGAAGAGCAGGATCCTCATCAGTAGATGGTTATGTAGAGGAATAATCAAATAACGTCTACGAAATGTCAGTATCAGGCTGCTGCTTCGAATCCAAAATGATGGTTGGACGTAAAGTGGTATTTGATTAAGCGTAGGAGACAGACTGATAGGAATGAGGATCCGATGATTACATGTAATCCGTGAAATCCTGTAGCAACAAAGAAGGTTGAGCCGTATACGCCGTCAGCGATTGAGAATGGAGCTTCGTAGTACTCTATTGCTTGGAGTGCAGTGAAATAGAATCCTAGTAGGATAGTTAGGGTTAGTGCATGGATTGCTTGTTTTCGATTGGCTTCTGTAATACTGTGGTGGGCTCATGTTACGGTAACACCTGAAGCTAGTAGGATGGCTGTGTTTAGTAAGGGTACTTCTAAGGGGTTAAGAGGCTTAATTCCTATTGGTGGTCATTGTCCGCCAAGTTCTGGGGTTGGGACTAGGCTAGAGTGAAAGAATGCTCAGAAAAAGCCTAGGAAAAAGAATGCTTCTGATGTGATGAATAGAATTATTCCGTATCGCAAACCTTTTTGGACTGTTGGAGTGTGGTGGCCTTGGAATGTGCTTTCTCGTACAATGTCTCGTCATCATTGAAGTATGACTAATATTATTGAGAGTAAGCCTAGAGCTAGTAGTTGTGAGGAATTATGGTGAAATCATATAATTAGTCCTGAGGTAGTAAGTAAGGCGGCCGCGGCCCCGAAAATAGGTCAGGGGCTTGGGTCTACTATGTGGTAGGAATGTGCTTGGTGTGCCATTAGATGTTTTCTTGTAAGTATAGGCTTAGTAGGAGAACGAAGACGTAGGCTTGGATTATTGCGACGGCTACTTCTAGTAGGGTTAGTAAGAGTAGGATTGATGCGGTTAGTATGGATACGGCTGGGATAAGGGGGAGCAGGGCAGTAGTGGCTGTGGAAATAAGTTGGATTAGTAAGTGGCCTGCTGTGAGATTTGCGGTGAGGCGGACACCTAGAGCTAGAGGGCGAATGAGGAGGCTGGTTGTTTCGATTATAATTAGGGCGGGGATTAGAGGGGTGGGGGTGCCTTCTGGTAAGAGATGGCCGAGGGAGGCTGAGGGTTGGTTTCGTAAGCCTGTTAGGAGAGTAGCGAGTCAGAGTGGGAAGGCTAAAGCTATGTTTATTGATAGTTGGGTAGTAGGGGTGAAGGTATATGGTAGTAAGCCTAGCAGGTTGATCAGTAGGAGGAATATTATAAGGGATGTTAGGATTAGAGCTCATTTGTGTCCTTTTTTGTTTAATGGTGTTATTAGTTGTTTTGTGATTAGGTGGGAGAGTCATAGTTGTAGGGTGGAGAAGCGGTTGGTGATTCATCGGTTGTCAGGGGTGGGGAGTAGAAGGGCTGGGAATAGTATTGAGAGGAGGATTAGTGGAATTCCTAATAGACATGGGCTTGTAAATTGATCAAAGAAGCTTAAGTTCATGGTCAGGCTCAGGGGGTGGTTTTAGTGGTTGTTGAAGTTTTATTAAGGGGAGTATTGGTGGAGGTTAATGATAGAAGTTTAGGTTGGATGATTAGGGAAAAAGTTAATCATGATATTAATATGATGAAGAACCAAGGGTTAGGATTGAGTTGAGGCATGTCATTAAGGAGGTGTGGTTAGTCCTCTTTCTCTAGCTTAAAAGGCTAACGCTGGTACATAGCTTCTTAATGATTAGGATGATAGTAGTGAGGATCAGCTTTCGAAGTGGGTAAGGGGGGTTGATTCAACTACGATTGGCATGTAGCTGTGGTTGGCCCCACAGATTTCTGAGCATTGGCCGTAGAAAATTCCGGGCCGGGTTGTGATAAATGATGTTTGGTTTAGTCGCCCGGGGATTGCATCGGTTTTTACTCCGAGAGTGGGGATGGCTCAGGAATGGAGGACATCGCTGGCAGTGACAATGATGCGAATAGGGGATTCTATTGGGATGACAACGCGGTGGTCGACTTCTAGGAGTCGGAAGTGTCCTAGTGGGAGTTCTGTTGTGGGCACTATGTAAGAATCGAATGATAGGTCTTTGAAGTCTGTGTATTCGTAGCTCCAGTATCATTGATGTCCAATGGCTTTTAGGGTCAGGTCTGGTTCATCGATTTCGTCTATTATGTATAGGATTTGCAGGGATGGTAGGGCGAGCAGAATGAGTACGATAGCTGGAAGGATTGTTCAGATTAGTTCTACTTCCTGTGCGTCGACAGTGTTTGAGGAGAGTTTTTCTATAAGTATAAGTGCTAATAGATAGAGGACTAGGCTGCAGATTGCTAGAGCGACCATTAGGGCATGGTCGTGGAATTCAACGAGTTCTTCTATAATAGGGGATGAGGCGTCTTGAAAGCCGAATTGTGAGGGGTTGGCCATGTGAGATGTACAGGGTTTTCACCTGTGATTTAGACTTGACAAGACTATGTAATTGGTTTACTAACGTCTCATAAGAAAGAAGCATGAGTGGTTTGATGCGGTTGGCTTGAAACCAGCATATGAGGGTTCGATTCCTTCCTTTCTTGGACTTGAACGAAGGCTGGTTCTTCAAAGGTGTGATATGGAGGTGGGCAGCCATGGATTCATTCGATGTTGGTGGTAGTTAGTTCTGGTTGTACGACTTTGCGTTTGGATGTGAAGGCTTCCCAGATGATGAACATCAGTATAATTACAGCAGTTATTGAGATTAGTGAGCCGATAGAGGATATAGTGTTTCATAGGGTGTATGCGTCGGGGTAGTCCGAGTATCGACGTGGTATACCGGCTAGGCCTAGGAAGTGTTGTGGGAAGAAGGTTAAGTTGACTCCTGTAAATATTACTCCGAAATGGGCTTTAGTCCATGTGGTATGGAGTGTGTATCCTGTGAATAGGGGGAATCAGTGAGTGAATCCTGCTAGGATGGCAAATACAGCTCCTATTGAGAGGACGTAATGGAAGTGAGCAACTACATAGTATGTGTCGTGTAGAGCAATATCTAGTGAAGAGTTTGCTAGTACGATTCCTGTAAGACCACCAATAGTGAAAAGGAAGATAAAGCCTAGAGCTCAAAGTATTGGGGGGTCTCATTTAATAGTTCCTCCGTGTAAGGTGGCTAATCAGCTGAAGACTTTGATGCCAGTTGGGATGGCAATAATTATAGTGGCGGATGTAAAGTATGCTCGAGTATCTACGTCTATTCCTACTGTAAATATGTGATGGGCTCATACGATAAAACCTAGGAATCCAATGGATAGTATAGCTCATACTATTCCTATGTATCCGAATGGTTCTTTTTTGCCTGCGTAGTAGGCTACAACGTGGGAGATAATTCCGAAACCTGGTAGAATGAGGATGTAGACTTCTGGGTGGCCGAAGAATCAGAAAAGATGTTGGTATAGGACCGGATCTCCTCCTCCAGCTGGATCGAAGAATGTGGTGTTTAGGTTTCGGTCTGTTAGTAGTATGGTGATACCAGCGGCAAGGACTGGAAGAGAGAGTAGGAGAAGGACGGCGGTGATAAGTACGGATCATACGAATAGGGGAGTTTGGTATTGAGAGAGGGCTGGGGGTTTTATGTTGATAGCGGTTGTGATGAAGTTGATAGCACCGAGGATGGAGGAGACACCTGCTAGGTGAAGAGAAAAGATGGCTAGGTCTACTGAGGCACCGGCATGGGCTAGATTGCCGGCGAGAGGGGGGTATACTGTTCATCCTGTACCAGCTCCAGCTTCTACTGTAGAGGATGCTAGCAGTAGTAGGAATGATGGAGGAAGTAGTCAAAAGCTTATGTTATTTATACGGGGGAATGCTATATCGGGGGCGCCGATTATAAGTGGGACTAGTCAATTTCCGAAGCCGCCAATTATAATTGGTATTACTATGAAGAAAATTATTACAAAGGCATGGGCAGTAACGATTACATTGTAAATTTGGTCGTCTCCCAGTAGGGTCCCCGGTTGACCTAATTCTGCACGAATGAGGAGGCTGAGGGCAGTTCCGATTATACCAGCTCATGCGCCGAAGATTAAGTATAGGGTACCGATATCTTTGTGGTTGGTTGAGAATAGTCATCGGTTGATAAAGGTCACAGGTAAGATGGCTGAGTGTTTAAGCGTTAGGCTGTAGTCCTTTTTACAGAGGTTCAACTCCTCTTCTTATCGACTCTGTGGTGAAATTCATGTTGAGTTGCAAGCTCATCGATGTACATTAAAGGTGTACCAGGGTCTAATAGACAGAAGCCTGCTGGTTTAGGCATCTAGCTGTTAATTAGAATTTTATGGGATCAAGGCCCATCTGTCTAGGAAAGGTCCTAGCTTAATTAAAGTGTCTGGGTTGCATTCAGATGATGTAGGTTAGTATCCTACGGATCTTAGCAGAAACTAAGAGGGTTTAACTCTTGTTTAAGGCTTTGAAGGCCTTCGGTTTACGGTTATCCTAAGTTTCTAAATGGTGGTGAGGATTATAGGGGAGAGTGGCAATAGGGAGATTGATAGGGAAGTTAGGATGGCGAGTAGGGTGTTTGTTGGTTTATTTGTATGCCATTGTTTTATGTGGTTTGTGGAATTTGGTGGGAGTGTGATTGTTGAGTAGTATGCAAGGCGGAGATAGAAAAATAGGCCTAGCAGTGACAATATGGCAATGATTGTGGCTACTGTAGTTATTTCTTGTTTAGTTAGCTCTTGGATAATGAGTCATTTTGGAAGAAATCCTGTAAGTGGTGGGAGGCCTGCTAAAGATAAGAGTGTTAGCATAAGGGTTGCATTTAGTATGGGTGTTTTTGTTCATGAGGTTATTATTGTTGATAGTTTTAAGGTTTTAGTTGTGTTTAGGCTGAGAAATACAGTGGCTGTTATTAGTGAGTATAGGTAGAAGGTTAGTAGGGTGAGCTTTGGGTTGTAGATGATGATAATGGCTATTCAACCTAGATGGGCGATGGAGGAGAAAGCTAGGATTTTTCGAATTTGTGTTTGGTTTAAGCCCATTCAGCCCCCAAGGCCTGCTGAGGCGATAGCTATAGTGGTGAGTAAGGTGGGGTTAAGGGAGTTAGAGGTTAAAAATAGGATAGTGATTGGTGGGAATTTTATTATTGTTGAGAGCAGGAGGGCAGTGGGTAGGGTTGAGCCTTGGAGGACTTCTGGGAATCAAAAATGGAATGGTACGAGTCCAAGTTTTATTGCAATTGCAGTTGTAAGTAGGAGGCATGAAGTTGGATGGGTTAGTTGAGTAATGTCTCATTGTCCTGTGAATCATGCATTGATTATGCTTGAGAATAGAACTAGGGTTGAGGCGGCTGCTTGTACTAGGAAGTATTTGATTGCAGCCTCAATAGCTCGAGGGTGGTGGGATTTTGAGATGAGTGGAATGATAGCAAGAGTATTGATTTCTAGTCCTGTTCAGGCTATTATTCAATGGTTGCTTGAGATTGTAATAGTTGTTCCTAGAAGCAGACTTATGGAAAAGATTAATTTTGCATGGGGGTTCATTAGTAGGGGAAGGGGTTGAACCATCATTTTCGGGGTATGGGCCCGATAGCTTAGTTAGCTGACCTTACTAGGAAATAATATAAAGGAAGTATAAAGAGTTTTGATCTCTTTTGTGTAGGTTCGATTCCTACTTTTCTAAATATTTTCTCAGGAAATGAGAGGGCTGGTATACCTCTATGTTCACTTTATCATAGTGACCCTTTACGTTCAGGCACATTTCCTTAAGTAAGGAGGAAGGCCTGCGTAGCAGATTGGTATGCTGGTGTGTCAAAGGCATAGTGCTAGTGTTAGTGGTAGGAAATTTTTTCAAAGAAGGTGTATGAGTTGGTCGTAGCGGAATCGTGGGTATGAGGCACGAATTCATAGGAAGCCAGAGGAAAGGAGTAGGACTTTGGTGGCTAAAATAATAGGGAATAGTTCATGTGGGAGGTGTAGGGAGCTTGGATTGAGGAATAGGATGGCAGTTAGTGTGTTTATTAGTATAATATTTGCATACTCAGCTAGGAAGAATAGGGCGAATGGGCCTGCGGCATATTCTACGTTGAAGCCTGATACTAGTTCTGATTCTCCTTCTGTGAGGTCGAATGGGGCACGGTTTGTTTCGGCAAGTGTTGAGATATATCATATTATTGCGAGGGGTCAGGATGAGAAGATTAGGTATAGGGGTTCTTGAGTGATAGCTAGGGTATTTAAGGTATAGTTTCCGCTTAATACAATTACAGATAGGAGAATAATGGCTAATGTTACTTCGTAGGAGATGGTTTGTGCTACTGCGCGCAGGGCGCCGATTAGGGCGTATTTTGAATTTGAAGCTCAGCCCGATCATAAGATTGAGTATACTGCTAGGCTGGATATAGCTAGTAGGAATAAAAGACCTAGGTTTAAGTCAGTGAGGGAGAAAGGTAGTGGAAGGGGGATTCAGATAGTGAGTGCTAGGAGGAGGGCAAGTATGGGTGTTATAATGAAGAGGAATGGGGAAGAGGTAGATGGTCGGATAGGTTCTTTAATAAATAATTTAATTCCGTCAGCTACAGGTTGGAGAAGTCCAAATGGACCTACAATGTTTGGACCTTTTCGAGCTTGCATGTAGCTTAGAATTTTGCGTTCGACGAGGGTTAGAAAGGCCACTGCAATTAGAATTGGGATTGCATAGGATAGAGATATGATGAGGTAGGTTAAGGTAGTGGGTTGGGTCATGGATTGGGTTTAGGGCTAGGGAGAGGATTTGAACCTCTGGGTAAAGGGTTTAAGCCTTTTGCATTTACCGAGCTCTGCCACGCTAGCCTAATCCTTTTCTAGGGTTAAGTGGTAGAGATCTTTTAGTAATTTAGTTGACTTCATTACTTAAAGAGGGGGCATGCTTGTGGTATTGGCCCCACTCTCCCGATCCTTTCGTACTAGGGAGAGTTTGTCATAGATAGAAACCGACCTGGATTGCTCCGGTCTGAACTCAGATCACGTAGGACTGTTAATCGTTGAACAAACGAACCCTTAATAGCGGCTGCACCATTAGGATGTCCTGATCCAACATCGAGGTCGTAAACCTCCTCGTCGATGTGGGCTCTTAGAGGAGATTGCGCTGTTATCCCTGGGGTAGCTTGGTCCATTTATCAATTATATTGGGTCTGGTTACTATTAGTACGTTGAGGAGTTGCTCTTGGTTAAGAAGTGTGGTCTTATTTTTGGAGGATTTGTTTTTCTCCAAGGTCGCCCCAACCGAAAAATATCAGCCAACATTATGGGGTAGTAAGCCTGCTAGGTTTTGTTTTGTGAGCAGTGGCTGTTGATTTTTAAGTTCCACAGGGTCTTCTCGTCTTATGGGTGTATCCCTGCTTTTGGACAGGGAGATCAATTTCACTGATTATCTGTAAGAGACAGTTAAGACCTCGTTTAGCCGTTCATACAAGTCTCGATTTATGGGACAATTGATTGCGCTACCTTCGCACGGTTAGGATACCGCGGCCGTTAAACGTTGTGTCACTGGGCAGGCATCACCTTCAATACTTGGTTGGCTGAAGGCTATGTTTTTGGTAAACAGTCGGGCCTTGAGTTTGCCTAGTTCCTTTTACAGATTTTAATCTTTCTAGTAGGCGCACCTGAGTTGGGTTAACAGGGTGGGACTCAATATTTTAATCTTGTTGAAGTTAGAATATTGGTTTGTAGTCTGTTAATAATGTTGGGGGGAAATGTAAGTTTGCGCTTGAGAGGGGAATCCCTAGTTACTTATTTTAGCATTGATTCTCCTATTAGTATAGGTTAGCCTGTTAGTGAGAAGGGAGTCATTTTATTGTTGGATTTTTTGTTTATAGAGCTGTGACGCACTCTTTATTGATGGCTGCTTGAAGGCCCACAGTTTAGGGAGAGTTGACGGTTATCCGCTAAAGGAGGTTGTTTTCTTTTTTAAAGGAGCTGTACCTCCTTTAAATTACTCTTGATCCATCTCATTGGGGTTAAAGTTTATGTCCTAGGGACAGGTAGGGTCAAGGGAGAACTTAGATTCATTTCACAGGCAACCAGCTATCACCTGGCTCGGTTGGCTTTTCACCTCTACTAACGAGTCATCCCACTCTTTTGCAACAGAGACGGGTTCGCTCATAAATAGCTGCTCGCAAGTAGCTCGCTCAGGTTTCGGGGTGGCAAGCTTAAATTCATTTTGCTTGGTTATTCTTGCTAAATCATGATGCAAAAGGTACAAGGGTTTATCTTTGCTACTTGGTGCTTTGTTTTTCACTGCTATTTCATCTTTCCCTTACGGTACGAAGTCTCTATCGCGCCAAAATATCTTTTCTATCACCTATACTAAGTTTAGAGAATGTTTTAGTTTAAGGATTAAGTGAGTTTTTGATTAACGTCTTAGTTCGAGTAGTTGGGCTAGAGTAGGCCTCAAGACGATCTGGTAGGTAGCAGATATCTTTCAGGTGTAAGCTGAATGCTTTTGATTTTAGCTACGTCTTGGTATGCTAAGTGCACCTTCCGGTACACTTACCTTGTTACGACTTACCTCATCTTCAGCTATGGGTTGTATTAGGTATTGTGAAGTTTGAGCTTATGAGGAGGGTGACGGGCGGTATGTACGTGCCCCAGGGCCAGTTTAAAGGGGGCTTGTATTATCCCTCTTTACTACTAAATCCGCCTTCGGGAGACGGTTTCATGCCCCCTTCCGTGGGTTTTCTACTCTAGAAAATGTAGCCCATTTCTTCCGCCCCGTAGGCTATACCTCGACCTGTCTTACTAGCGGGTTTAGCTATTGTGCTCACTATTGAACTCTCATGTAAGGTGAGCTGGCGACGGCGGTATGTAGGCTGTTTTGGCAAGAGGCGGTCGGGTGTAACGTGGGTTATCGATTATAGAACAGGCTCCTCTAGGTGGGTTTAGGGCACCGCCAAGTCCTTAGAGTTTTAAGCGTTTGTGCTCGTAGTTCTCGGGCGGATGCTTAGTACGAGGTAGCATCAAGATTTAGGGCTAAGCATAGTGGGGTATCTAATCCCAGTTTGTGTCCTAGCTTTCGTGGAGTTAAATTAATCTAAAGTGCTAAGATCGTTTATAAGGGGGTCTTAGGTACATCTTTAGCTTATGACAGCTTAGTTGCACTTTGGTCTTAGTTATTATGATAACATGTTACCACTCTTTACGCCGTATACGGTTAATTTGGGTCTCTTGTGTGACCGCGGTGGCTGGCACAAGATTTACCAACCCTGGAGTTGCTATAACTAAGTCAAGTTTTCACTTATTGCTTAATGTTAATTACTGCTGAGTACCCGTGGGGGCGTGGCTGAGCAAGGTGTCTTGGGCTACAATTAAGGTGTGCCTGATACCCGCTCCTTTTTTCTTAATAAGAGATCAAAGGGCATTTACACTGGGGCGCAGATACTTGCATGTATATATTTAGCAAGAATTAACGGTAAGGTTAGGACTAAGTCTTTTGTCTCTGGGTGCTGTAAGGCAGCCATCTTAGCATCTTCAGTGCTATGCTTTAATAGTTAAGCTACAGGGAC